GCCAATACTACTGGAAGGATTCCTCTTTAGATAATAGGTACTGTAACTGGTATTCTTGTGATCGGTTTACTAGGTATTTTCTTTTATGGTTCATATTCCGGATTGGGTTCATCCCTGTAGTAATCATATGAATTGAGTTGTCGACATGAAAGCGTAAGAACTCAATGGGCCTGAAATCATAAGAGAATCCCGTTGAGTTCTTACGAATTCGAATATTTTGTTCGTCTAAATGACAGAATCATTTTCGACTCTTTCCAAAGGCTTCATTCTATTTTTTCTGATGATGGTTTTGAAAAATGAATTTCATTGATTGATTTAGAAGACCTGCGGCTCGATAGTCTCTCTCAAGACTTTCAATAAAGTTTGAATCAAAAAAGCAATCAAGAATGAAAAAGAAAGTTCGAATCACGACGGAATCACTCGATTCCCGGGAGAACTTTCTATCTATTTCTTTCTATAGATTTCTATAGATAAAGTGAAAGGCTCCGGTGTATAGATACTACCTTAGCGTTTAAGAAGTACCCATAAAAAGGATCGAATCCACTCTTTCTTTTGAATTTCTATTTCTTAGTTGACTACCGAGTTACTCTCAAAAAAGGACAATTTGAATATGGAATAGTGGAATAGAAAGCCCATTTTGAATGATTCTCTTTTTATGTTAGTTTGTACGGTCCAATTCTTTTCGTTGTGGCATCTTTTTTCCACGACAAAGGGAATGATTAGAATTATAGAATGGATTTCTACCTATGCCTAGATCGCGGAGCAATGGAAATTTTATTGACAAGACCTTTTCAATTGTAGCCAATATCTTATTACGAATAATTCCGACAACTTCGGGAGAAAAAGAGGCATTTACCTATTACAGAGATGGTGCGATTTGATCTTTTTTTGATTCTTATAAATCCGATTGACTCTAAGATGGATGAATAGTTAGTTGCTATTATCAAAGAAATACGCGTATATGTTTCTATTATATTGTTAGATTATTCGTAGTCTTACGAGAAAGACACACCAGTTTGGATCGGAATGAAAAGAAAAAGAAATCGACGCTTATTGACGGTAAAGTTTGGAAATAGAACAACTCCTTCTGTTGTGTATCCTCAATTAATGCAGCCTCAGATGCTATCTTTTCAATTGTCGATTCTAGTATTGAGCGAAGGTTTATACCTATAGGTTCGTTAGTACAGGTCAATCTTACTCTACTAGTACCAATAGGCAGCATAGGGGAAGAAGCACTACATCTAGGAATCCATAACAAAAACCTTTGTTATAAATGATCCCTTTCCTTAGTAGGCTCGGGACTAAGAAGAATGGTTGGGACAACAAACATCCATCGTGTTTGTATTTTGGATACCTGTATAACCATCGAAGGCTCTTCAAGTGACTAATTCCTGGAAATTAGAGGGCGCTGAGAACAAAGAAATTGTTGGAGTTCTAATTTTTTTTATCTAATACCTATACCTTTGATGTTAAGAAAAGATCTCTTGCAGGAAGGTTGGCTAGAAATTTCATGTAAAAATACCAGCCCTGCTCATTTCATAATTAGAATATTTTCATATTTTGTGATTCCCGATTTTCATTATGCACATAAGAGAGGAGCCGTATGAGATGAAAATCTCACGTACGGTTCTGGAACGGAGATTCTTTGAATTGAATGACGACCGTAACGAATGTCAGCTCAATCCGAAGGCAATTATGCGGAAGCTTTACAAAATTATTATGAGGCTATGCGACTAGAAATTGATCCCTATGATCGAAGTTATATACTGTATAACATAGGCCTTATCCATACAAGGAACGGAGAACATACGAAAGCTTTAGAATATTATTTTCGAGCGCTAGAACGAAACCCATTCTTACCCCAAGCTTTTAATAATATGGCCGTGATCTGTCATTACGTGCGACTATCTCTACTATAGAAAGAAAGATCAAATCCTCTAGGAAAATAAGAACAAATAGGCTTTCTACATATGCATCGTCTAAAAAAACGATTTTTATCAGCTGTAGAAAATAAAGAAACTTCGTAGAAGTCGAAATAGGAAGAAAGAGAGATGCCTAGCTGGTTTATTCTATGGATAAAGGATCTAATTGAGAAAGTAAGCGCCGTCAAGATCAATTAGCGGGGTTTTGGACAGATACAATAATAACTGCTTACTTATCATGATGTGCAATAAATGTTAGGAATTCACTTCTGTAATAGAGTCGACCTACTAAGATATTGAGCAGCGGTGTAGAATCATATCCCAAAGATAGTACGTCTTTCCGTGAAAGACTTTTTCAACAATTCTATATAAATTTGAATATGAGATGAAACGGAGATAGTTACCTTTCAGAAAATTATAATGATAGTGGAAATGCCTATCTTTTATTCTTAGGAGGGTCGGATAAAAGATAAAACTAAAACGGATTATGAATCCAAATGAAAGATTTCAGTTTGAAACTCATGTCATTAGCTTCTTTTGGTTAACCCGATAAATGGGAGAGATCTACGAGAAATCTTATTCAATTACATATGGTAGAGTCAAATCGGATACCAAAAGAGTTGACTGCCGAGCCGTATGAGGTAGGAAACTCTCAAGTACGGTTCGAAGGTAAGGACTTAATCCACCTATTCTGACCGGGGAGAACAGGCCATTCGACAGGGAGATTATGAAATTGCTGAGTCTTGGTTCGATCAAGCGGCTGAGTATTGGAAACAGGCTATAGCACTTACTCCCGGGAATTATAGTCAAGCATATAATTGGGTAAAGTTGAAGAAGCCTTTCGAATAAACGATGATGTCGTGTATTTCTTTATGACATACATGAGTGAATCTCTTTTTTTTTAAGAAGTCATTTGGTAGAAGTAATTGTCAGAATATCTCTTAGTAATGGATAAATAATGGCTCGTCGCGTGATTTGCAAGAAAAAACAATGAACATTCATGTATTTTCAAACTTCGAAGGAATTGAATTCAGTGGGATATTTCATTCCCATTTTTCGACCAAGAACGATTGCGAAACCTTTTTGATCGCCGAATTTCATTTGGTGTATCCTACTGTGTATCATTAACTCTTTCTTTAATTACGATGCCCGGAGGGAAAATGGAAACGGACCTCCATTTTTGAGAATTGACTGAGGAATAGATGAAAGAATATGTAGAAAAATAGATCACCTCCTTTATCCAAATCCTGGTGAAGATCTTGTCCATCCTGCCAAGTGCCAGTGGCAGCAGGTTACCGACCAATTGGTGATTAGGCTATACGCAATAAGAATGAGGCACCTGACTAATCATTCTAGACTCAGGATTCTAAGCTCTTTCGAAGAAGAAGCAGATTCAGTTTCGACGAAGATTCCTTTTCGACGAAGGTGAAAAATTCTTTGCCTTCTCTTTCTTAAGTACAAAAACTTCTTAGCTGAGTTTAAACTTGTTATAGCTAAATATATAATATAACAAGTTCAAACTCAAGTATGCCGGCTAATCATTACGCTTCAACCGGGTTATTCTATTCCACTTTATGAAAATTTCATGTTATTCTGTAACCGTATATAGACTAAAAATTCCATCCTTAATGTAATGGGATTTGTCGAGAAATGGGAAATAAAATCAAAATGCTCCGGGATCAAAATGAGGGAATGTTTACAATACCAGGGTTTACTCAGATACAAGTTGAAGGATTTTGCAGGTTTATTGATCAAGGTTTGATAGAAGAACTTTCTAAGTTTCCAAAAATTGAAGATCCCGATCAAAAAATGGCATTTCAATTATTTATGGAAACATATCAAGTAGTAGAACCGTTGATAAAAGAACGAGATGCTGTGTATGAAGCACTTACATATTCTTCTGAATTCTATATATCCGCGGGACTCAGTTCGAAAATCCGTAGGGGTATGCAAAAACAAACAATTTCTATTGGAAACATTCCTATAATGAATTCTCTGGGAACTTCTATAGTAAATGGAATATATAGAATTGTGATCAATCAAATAGTGCAAAGTCCCGGTATTTATTTCCGTTCAGAGTTGAACCAGAACGGAATTGCGTCCTATACGGGCACCATAATATCAGATTGGGGAGGAAGATCAGAATTAAAGATTGATCGAAGAGCAAGAATATGGGCTCGTGTGAGTAGGAAACAAAAAATATCTATTCTAGTTCTATCATCAGCTATGGGTTCGAGTCTAAGAGAAATTCTAGATAATCTTTGCTATCCTGAAATATTTTTATCTTTTCTGAATGATAATGAGTTTGATCAAATCGGGTCAGAAGATGCTATTTTGGAGTTTTACCAACAATTTGCCCGTGTCGGCGGGGATCAAATATTTTCTGAATCCTTAAAGGTATTAAAAGACAAATTCTTTAAAAGATGTCAATTAGGAAGGATTGGTCGACGAAATATGAATCGTAGACTGAACCTTGATATACCCCAGAACATTACATTTTTGTTACCGGGAGATATATTGGCAGCCGTGGATGGTTTGATTGGAATGAAATTGGGAATGGGTAGACTTGACGATATGAATCATTTGAAAAATAAACGTATTCGTTCTGTAGGAGATCTTTTACAAGATCAATTTGGACTGGCCCTGTTTCGGTTAGAAAAAGTGGTTCAGAAAACTATATGTGCAGCACTTAGGCATAAAGTGAGACCAAGGCCTCAGAATTTGGTAACTTCACCTCTATTAACAACGACTTATAACTCTTTTTTCGGTTTACACCCATTATCTCAAGTTTTGGATCAAACTAATCCATTGACACAAATAGTTCATGGGAGAAAATTGAGTTCTTTGGGCCCCGGGGGAGTGACTGCGCGAACGGCTACTTTTCGAATGCGCGATATTCATCCTAGTTACTATGGTCGTATTTGCCCAATTGACACATCTGAGGGAATAAATGTTGGACTTATTGGATCCTTATCAATTCATGCGAGAATTGGTCGTTGGGGATCTCTAGAAAGTCCATTTTATGAAATTTCGAAGAGATCCAAAGGGGCGCGGATGCTTTATTTATCACCAGGTCAG